GAGCCTGTCTTCTATATCTCTATTTATATTCAAATATAAAAATATCAAAACTGATCACTAATCCAAGAAAATAATATTCGGAGGACTCTTCTGACCAAACAAAAAATTGTCAGCAAAGTTGTTTCTTTTTTTTCTTCAAATCCAAAGAATTTCTCTTACTTTATACGTAGGTCATCAATTTAGCGTTGGATAAAAAAGATAAAAAAAAGTGGAATACCCTTTATTTATAATTTTTTCCAATCAAATAAAAGGTTCAAATCAGTTTTTTCTCGACATGAGTGTTTTATATCGAAAAAAAAAAATTCCAACTCTTTGTTTTGAAACCTTTTATGTATTAAGATAGTAGTAGAAAGAGTACCATGCTTATATCTGAACTTCAAACGTTTTAGCTTTAACCCTGTTAATGGTCCCACATTATTGGTTGATAGAGAATCAAAGTGGATTTACCAATGACTCACGAAATGCTATGGTTCTTAAATATGATTTCGTAATTTATTCAGAAGTAATTCGCGGAATAATGCACCTTTTCTTTCCTAGGTATACCAAAAAATAAAGTGCAGTTGGTCAGATCCAGCCGATTCTTGAAATAAACAACTCGCACACACTCCCTTTCCAAAAAAAATCAATACACCAAGCACTACACTTAGATTTATTGGATTTGTTGCAAAAATATCGGTATTAAACCCGAAACTTCCGGCGGATGGCCAATAACCCAAGGAAAGGAAAGAATCGGTTACATTTTTCATATGATCTCCTCTTTCGTATTCTTATAGATAAGACTAATTATCTATATTTTTTATTTATTCTAGTATTTTTCTTATTATTTATTTTTATAAATACTACTAAAATATACTACTAAAATAAAATAGAGAAAAAAATAATATTGATTTATATATAATGTATTTTTTTTTTTCAATTGTAAATTTCCAATAAGAATGATACTTATTAGAATTAGGTATCGGGTCTTATGTTATATGAGTTTCGAAATATCTCCTTTGTTGCAATACTTCTTAAAAAAAGTTCCATTGGAATACGAGAGTAAAGGAAGAAAGCGAATTGGTGTGCCAAATCCTCCTCCCCCAATCAGTCCTTTACACGGGCTGTTGTCCGAACGAATAATAAATGGAAATCTGAATATAATTCAAAAAAAGCAAGAGCAGCAAATCCAAAGAAATAAAAAACGAAAAACTATATGTATTTTTAGTTTGTAGGATTAAACAAAGGGATTCGCAAATAAAAGTGCTAATGCCACAACCAGTCCATAAATTGTTAAAGCTTCCATAAAAGCCAGACTAAGCAATAAAGTACCTCGTATTTTTCCCTCTGCCTCTGGTTGTCTCGCGATCCCTTCTACAGCTTGTCCCGCAGCAGTACCTTGACCAACTCCAGGTCCAATAGAAGCAAGCCCAACGGCCAATCCAGCAGCAATAACGGAAGCGGCAGAAATCAGTGGATTCATGATAAGTTCCTCGCACCAAAACAAAAAAATAAAGAAATAGTTAATGATACAATCAACCAAGGAATTATGACTTATTTATTCCATGGATAAAATTTATCCAGTCAAAGTAACTAAGAAACCAGAATTGAAATAATAATATTCGTGAATTATCAGAAATATATCGATATCTCTTTTTTTTATTAGTTCCTATCAACTTTGTGAATCTGTACAAATTTTGTTCTTCGATTTATTTCTTTTTTCCTTTCTTACGAATCATTCTTTGAATTCTTTGTTCTTTTTCGTGATTTAAATTCATCCAATTCAATATTAAATTAAAAATTACAGACGAAGACGAAAAAGAAGGACTTTGGTTGGAATCCCTATATAAATTCACATCATAGTAGGGAAAATAAGATATATCTTCAGTTCATATATACTTATATTATATCTAATATCACATATACATGTCTTTCCCCCATAACGTAAACTAACTATTCATATCATTCATATCTTAGATTAGGAAAAAGATCTTTTAGATCTCTTTCCTTTATTCTACAATTTCTTAATCTTAATATCGTAATATCTTTTTTACTATTACTTACTCTAGATCGTATATACCTTAATTTATACCTTATTTCTATATTTATCTTCCCTAAGTGGATTACCTTGATACGCGCATACATTGAGTTAAGCTAAGCTAAAAAAGAGTATGTCGAAAACTAGTCAATGATGACCTTCCATGGATTCTCCTATATAAGCCGCAGCTAAAGTTGCAAAAATAAGAGCTTGAATACCACTTGTAAATAATCCAAGAAACATGACAGGTATAGGAACCACTAAAGGTACTAAAGAAACAAGAACAACAACTACTAATTCATCAGCTAATATATTTCCGAAAAGTCGAAAACTAAGCGATAAGGGTTTTGTGAAATCTTCTAAGATGTTAATGGGTAAAAGGATTGGAGTTGGTTGAATGTATTTACCGAAATAACCTAATCCCTTTTTGGTAAGACCCGCATAGAAATAAGCTACTGACGTCAGTAAAGCTAAAGCAACAGTAGT